ATGTTGGTTTCTTTTGTAACAAGTCCTTTAGAACAATTTGAGATTGTAACAATCTTACCTATTACCTTTTTTAGTTTAAATTTTTCTTTAACTAATTCATCATTATTCCTAGTCTTATCATTATTGATAATATTACTTTTTATTAGTCTAAGTTTTTATAAAATAACCATGATTCCTACTCTTTGACAGTCTTTGAAAGAAATTGTCTACGAAGTTACTTCAAGTATGGTACAAGATAATCTTGGTAAAAAAGGAGAACCTTATTTTCCGTTTATTTTTGTATTACATTTATTACTTTTAACTTGCAACTTAATTGGAATGGTACCATATAGTTTCACAGTTACTAGTCATATTGTATTTACATTTGGTTTAGCGTTATCTATATTTATAGGAGTTAATATTATAGGTATTCAAACACATGGAGTTAAATTTTTCTCCCTATTTTTACCACGTGGTGTTCCGTTGGTTATTGTTCCTTTACTTGTAACTATTGAATTTGTTTCTTACATAATTAAAGTTTTCACTCTTTCTATTCGACTTTTTGCAAACATGACTTCTGGTCATACATTATTGAAAATAATTGCTGGTTTTGCTTGAACAATGTTATCTGCAGGAGGTTTATTAGCATTTTTTCATATTATACCCTTAGGTTTATTGCTTGCCTTAATTGGGCTTGAACTTGGAATTGCAGCATTACAAGCTTACGTTTTTACGTTATTGACATGCATTTATTTAAACGACGTGTTAGAAATGCATTAAAAGAATTTAAATATTATGCCACAACTAGATCGTATTATTGTCTTTACCCAAATTTTTTGATTGTTTTTTGTTTTTCTTTTCTTGTACATTGTATTAACGCACTTTTTTCTCCCTAAATTTTTACAATCTTTTAAAACTAGAAATTTAATTATAGAGCACAATAGTAACGAAAACAGTGAAATTAATTCAAGTTTTTTAATGAGTCAAACTGTACTAAGCGATAGGCTAAACGAACAGCTATTGATTGTAAAGTCAACTTTATTAAATATTTTTGTTTTGCTTAATAATAAAAATTTTATTGATTTACGCCTAACAGATAATCTACTATTTAATTCTACTTTTTATATTACTTTGTATTGGGATAGCATAGTTTTAGACAAAATTTCTTTAAATTCTAAAATTTGTAACTTTGTTTATAGGAACTAAATTAAAAAATGTAGTTTTTAATGTATTTAATAATTGTTATGTTACCATTACTTGGGGCACTAATTACAGGTTTTACGGGTCGTTGATTAGGTAATTATGGAGCTGTTATACTTTCTACGAGTTGTGTAGTCAGCTCTTTTTTTATGTCATTGTTGGCCTTTTATGAAGTTGGTATAACAGGAGTTCCTTGTTACGTGAATTTGTTTACATGAATTGAATCAGGTACATTTAAAGTCAACTGAAGCTTTTTATTTGATAGTCTTACTGTAGTAATGTTGATTGTTGTTACTTCCATTTCTAGTTTAGTTCATATTTATTCAATAAAATATATGGAGGAAGATCCACATATTCCTCGTTTTATGGCATATTTGGAGATTTTTACTTTTTTTATGTTGATTTTGATAACAGCTAATAATTTAATTCAGTTATTTTTGGGTTGAGAAGGCGTAGGGCTTGCTTCATACTTATTGATCAATTTTTGATATACTAGATTGCTTGCAAATCAATCTGCCATAAAAGCATTAGTTATTAATCGAGTAGGAGATATTGGTTTAAGTTTAGCTATTTTGGCGTTATTTTACATGTTTCATTCAGTGGAGTACTCGACAATTTTTGCATGTGTTCCTTTGTTTACAAATTATTATTTTGATATCTTTCACTTTAAAATACACGGTTTAACATTAGCTAGTATCTTTTTATTCGTAGGTGCTGTAGGAAAATCAGCACAGTTAGGTTTACACACTTGATTGCCTGATGCCATGGAAGGTCCTACGCCTGTTTCAGCCTTAATACATGCTGCTACAATGGTTACTGCAGGAGTTTTTTTAATGGTTCGTTTTTCTCCATTATTAGAATATTCTTCATTTTTGTTGTTTGTATTAACAATATTTGGATCTATGACGGCATTCTTTGCTGCTGTAACAGGTGCTTTTCAAAATGATTTGAAAAAAGTAATTGCTTATTCAACTTGCAGCCAACTAGGTTATATGATTTTGGCTTGTGGTTTATCAAATTACCATGTTGGTATGTTTCACTTATCAAACCATGCTTTTTTTAAAGCTTTACTATTTTTAAGTGCGGGTTCAGTCATTCATGCTGTTTCAGATGAACAAGATATGCGTAGAATGGGTGCGTTGCTTAAATTTTTACCATTAACGTATTCTTTGATGTTGATTGGTTCTTTAACACTGGCTGGGTTTCCTTTTCTAACTGGTTTCTATTCAAAAGACTTTATAATAGAGCTGTCTCAGATTGCTGGTTACAGTAATTTAAATATGTCTTATGGGTTATTTGCATGTTGATTAGGAACAAGTGCTATCTTTTTTACATCTTTTTATTCTGCTCGTTTAATTTATTTAACTTTTTTAAATAATTCTAATACTTCACGCGTAATTTTACTAAATGTACATGAATCGTCATGATTAATAATTACGCCTTTAATAATCTTGACTTTAGGTAGTATTTTTATAGGTTACTTAACCAGAGATATTTTTATAGGTTTTGGTTCAGATTTTTGAGGCTCATCTGTTTTTATTTTTCCTCATAATTCTTATAATTTAGAAGCTGAGTGGTTAACTACAACTATAAAATGAATTCCTTTTTTTGTCAGTGTTAGCGGTATTCTTTTTGCTACATTACTAAATGTTTATTCTTTATCTTTTTACCTAAACTTTCAATATAACAGGTTTTTATTATATTCTGCATTCTTTGCTAGTAAAAAGTGATATTGAGATAAAGTTTACAACGATATCTTTGTTAAATTTTTAATGAATTTTGGCTATGAGATATCTTTTAAAAATATAGACCGTGGATTTATTGAATTGTCAGGACCTTTAGGTCTGTCCTATTTAGTACGTTTACTTTCTGTTCGTATATCATCAATCCAAACTGGTCAACTGAATCATTATATTTTTTTTATAGTTATGAGCTGTTTAATCCTTTTTTCCTTACTTTTACCTAGTTTGGTTTTTGGCTTTAAACCAGATTCTTACATCTTAGGTATTTTTTGAATATTATTTTTCTTTATTTAATATTTTTGAACTTATTTTACACGAAGTTTTAATTTAAAACAAATAAAACTGTACCATAAAATGGAAAATTTAAATATTCTTTTATTTATATCTATTACTCCATTGTTTGGGGTATTACTTTTATTATTGATTCCAGAAAAATATAATTTTTATTGTCGTAATCTGGCACTTCTTATTAGTTGTTTGGCTTTTTTTTTATCTTTATTACTATGATTAAAATTTGATTCTGGATATAGTTCTTTCCAATTTTTGTATACACTGGATTGATTACCGCTGTTTAATCTTTATTACACAATGGGTATTGATGGTATTTCATTGTTTTTCGTTGTTTTAACTACATTTTTAACGGTGTTGTGTATACTTGTTAGTTGAGACTCAATCATTTATCGTATGAAGGACTTCTTAATATGTTTTTTACTTCTTGAATTTTTATTAATACAAGTTTTTTCTGTGTTAGATTTACTGTTGTTTTACATTTTTTTTGAAAGTGTGTTGATGCCTATGTTTTTCATTGTGGGAATTTGAGGTTCTCGAGAACGAAAAATTAGGGCAGCATATCAATTTTTTTTGTATACGCTAATTGGTTCTATTTTAATGCTTTTAGGTATTTTAGTTATTTACTTTCAAGCAGGAACTACAGATTTACAAATTTTGTGAAACCTAGAATTTTCAGAAAAAAAACAAATTGTGTTATGATTGTCCTTTTTCTTTAGTTTTGCTGTTAAAATACCTATGATGCCCTTTCATATATGACTTCCAGAGGCTCATGCAGAAGCACCTACAGCTGGTTCCGTTATATTAGCTGGTATACTTTTAAAAATGGGTGCATATGGATTTTTACGGTTTTCTTTACCCATGTTTCCTTTGGCAACTATTTTCTTTACACCTTTTGTTTTTGTTTTAAGTTTGATTGCAGCTATATATGCATCATTAACTACTTTGCGACAAATTGATTTAAAAAAAATAATTGCATACTCTTCTGTTTCACATATGGGTTTTGTTACTATAGGTATTTTCACTCTCAATATTCAAGGATTAGAGGGTAGTATCTTTCTTATGTTAAGCCATGGTTTAGTTTCAAGTGCGCTCTTCTTTTGTATAGGTATTTTGTACGATAGATATCATACACGCATAATAAAATATTATAGTGGGTTTGTTAAAGTTATGCCTGTTTTTGCGATTTTTTTTCTATTTTTTTCATTTGCAAATATTGGATTTCCCGGTACAAGTAGCTTTGTTGGTGAGTTATTAGTTTTGTTGGGCGCATTTCAATCTAGTGTTATTTTAGTAATTCTTATAAGTTTTAGTGTAGTGTTAAGCGCAGCTTATTCTATTTGAATGTTTAACAGAATAATGTTTGGTACTTTAAAATTAAAATATTTTAGTACATTTCAAGACGTTTCTCGTAGAGAATTTATTATATTATTTTTGATTGTTTTATTAGTTTTATGAATGGGAATATATCCGGAAAGTTTTTTGAACGAAATTCATACATCTACTTTAAACTTACTTGAACAAGCAACTTATTCTCAAAATAAAAGTTAATATAAAAATGTTATATGTAAATTATTCACAATTGTGTTGATGATTAGTTAGACTTACAGCTTTATTATTGGTTCCTGGAGTCTTTTACGATCTTGAAATTTTAGTTATGATCTGTAGTTTAATTATAATTCACGTAAAATTAGGTTTAGAAGCTATTCTAAACGATTATGTTCATGATAAAGTTGTTTGCTTATGTTTCTTATTTTTAGTTCGTCTTTCAAGCCTAGAAATTGTTTACTTTTTCTCAGACTTTTTACTATAATTTTTTAAATGTGTATCAATGTTTATTTCAATTTACGACATATATTCAATTTTTCCTGAAATTTATGTATTGCTTTGCCTTACTTTAGTGCTTGTATATGGTGTTTTGTCTAGTATATCTTTCACTTCGGGTTTTCCAGTTTTAAGCTTTAATGTAGCATTACTCTGCTTTCAGATTTCGTTGTTTTCAATACTTACGTTATTATGCTCCTCTGAGTTTGTAATGTTTAACTGAAATCAATTTTTAATACATAATTTTTTTACATTTGGAGTTAAACTTGTTCTATTAGTCGCTTTCAACTTTTGAATTTTCTTGTCTTTACCCTATGTTAAATATGAGAAGTTAATTTCTTTTGAATATTGGATTTTAGCTTCATTGGCTCTTATTGGAATGCTATTTTTGATACAATCTTGTGATCTACTTTCCTTGTATTTATCAGTTGAATTTCAAAGTTTAGCTTTTTACGTTTTAGCAAGCTTTAAAAGAACGTCTGAATTTTCTACAGAGGCAGGTTTAAAATATTTTATTTTAGGTGCATTTTCATCAGCTTTGTTACTTTTAGGCTCATCAATTTTATACGGATTAACAGGTTTAACTAATTTTAATGACTATTTAAAATTAGTTACAGATTTAGAATTCACCAATACAACATTAAGCTATGCAGTTATTTTTGGTTTAATTATTACTATTATTTCTTTATTATTTAAAATGAGTGCAGCTCCTTTTCATATTTGATCTCCGGATGTTTATGATGGTGCTCCTACAATAACAACAGCTTTTTTTTCCATTTTACCCAAGTTTGCTGTTTTATGCTTGTCTTTAAGATTTTGCTTATTATACTTTCATGACTTTTTTTATTTGTGGCAAAATATCATTTTGTTCTGTGCTTATTTATCTATCTTAGTAGGAACATTTAGTGCTTTTCAACAGAATAAACTTAAACGTTTTTTAGCTTATGGCTCTATAAACCATATAGGTTTTATTCTACTTGGTTTTGGTACTGGTGAGTTGGAAAGTATTTTTGGAGTAGTTTTTTACTCAATTACGTATATTATGTTAATGTTAGGAACCTTTTTATTTTTAATCGCACTTCGTTACTACTGTTTTCCTGCACACTATCAAATTCGTTATATAAAAGATTTACTTTTTTTATCTGAAACAAATTCTATATTAGCATTATCTTTGACATTATTTTTGTTTTCTATGGCAGGTATTCCTCCTTTAATAGGTTTTTTTTCTAAACTTTTTGTTTTATTACCAAGTTTACAAAACAATGTTTATAGTTTAGCAGTTTTTGCCGTTTTAATGAGTTGCATTTCTTGTTTTTACTACATTAGATTAATTAAAATAATGTACTTTGATAAAACTATTAACAATTGAGCAGTTACGTATCCTATAAATAACTTTAGCTCTTTGCTTCTAAGCTTATTTGTGTTTTTATCTACTTTTTTATTTTTAGACCTGGATTTAGTCTTGCTTTTCTCCGCACGTTTATCTCTCTTAGCTTAAATCCATAATTAATTACCATCATAACTGTATAATGTGAATATTTATTACATTTTTAAAAATTATTACGATAATTATCCCGTTGTTAATTGCAGTTGCATATATGACTTTAGCAGAACGAAAAGTTATGGCTGCTATGCAACGTAGAAAAGGACCAAATGTAGTAGGGCTGTTTGGCTTATTGCAACCTCTTGCTGACGGCTTAAAACTTTTTGTTAAAGAGACTGTATTACCATCTAGCGCGAATTTAGTTATTTTTATATTAGCACCTACTATAACTTTTTTACTAGCTTTAGTTTCATGATGTGTATTACCTATCAACGAAGGACTTGTTTATTCTGACGTAAACGTAGGTGTTTTATACATTTTAGCTATTTCATCATTAGGTGTTTATGGCATTATTACAGCAGGGTGATCAAGTAACTCAAAATACGCTTTTTTGGGAGCTCTTCGATCTGCTGCTCAAATGGTTTCTTATGAAGTTTCTATTGGCCTTATTTTAATAAACATTTTAATTTGTGCTGGATCTTTAAACTTTACTCAAATTGTTTTAGGACAACAAGTAATTTGATATGCTGTACCTTTATTCCCCATTTTAATACTTTTTTATATTTCAATATTAGCTGAAACCAATAGAGCTCCTTTTGACTTACCAGAAGCAGAAGCTGAGTTAGTTGCTGGCTATAATGTTGAATACTCTGCTATGGGTTTCGCACTATTTTTTTTAGGGGAATATGCAAATATGATTTTAATGTGTAGTTTAACAACTATACTTTTTTTTGGAGGGTGGCTGCCTTTATTTAACATACTTATCTTTTATTGAATCTCACCAGTGTTTTGATTTAGCTTAAAAACAACACTTCTTTTGTTTGGTTTCATTTGAGTACGTGCTTCCTTTCCAAGATACCGTTATGATCAATTAATGCGTTTAGGTTGAAAAATATTTCTTCCTTTATCTTTAAGTTGAGTTTTTCTAATTTCAGGGGTATTAGTCAGTCTAGATTGACTTCCATAAATTAATATATACATTATGAATGCACTGTTTTTTGAATATTCAGCTATTTTATTATTTTTAATTTTTGCAGCATTTCTTTCGGTTATTATATTTTTATTATCGTACTTTTTAATATCTCAAAAAGCTAACCAAGAAAAAGTTAGTGCGTACGAATGTGGGTTTAATCCATTCGATGATGCAAGAGCAACTTTTGATATACGTTTTTATTTGATTGCTATACTTTTTTTAATTTTTGACTTAGAAATAAGTTTTTTATTTCCATGATCTATTGTTTTAGGTAATTTACCGCATTTTGGTTTTTGAAGTATGGTAATTTTTTTACTCGTATTAATAGTAGGTTTCATTTACGAGTGGTGTAAAGGAGCTTTAGAATGAGAATAAAATTGTTATTCGTGTTTAACTTTAAGATAAAAGTTGTTAAATACCCGATCCCATACTGAACTCGAAAGTAACTTTTTTCTGTCATAAATACTGTTTGCATGGGAACTTTGGCTTGTTAAACTAATTTACAAAAATTTAAAATGTCATTAATAAATAAAAAAACAGGAATTGTATTTGTTTTATTTACGTCGAATAACACGTTGTATTCGTTAACTAACTTTAAAGGAGATGTTTTATTTTCCGTTTCGTTGGGAATTCAACGAACGAAAGGGTTAAAAAAAGTAATTCCATCTGCTATTCAGCTATCTACTTTAAAATTAGCTTATTATATTTGTAAAGAAAATTTTACACATTTACATTTAAAAACAAAAGGTGTAAGTAAGGCAAAAAAGCTGGTCATTAAAACTTTAAGTCAATTAAATCTAAGGGTTATTACGTTACAAGATATAACTTCTTTTCCTCATAATGGTTGCCGCAAAAAACGAAGACGTCGTGTTTAAATTTCTTTAGCGAAATAGTTTAGATGGTTAGAACATTGGAATCATAATCCAAGAGCCGTAGGTTCGAGTCCTACTTTCGTTACAACACTTAGAAATTTGAAACATTACCGGAATCGGTCCAAATCGGCAAAAATAACGTATAGCATTAAAAACGGAATTCCAAAAAATAATTAAAACATATGTTTACAAACGAAATAAATATAGCAGCATGCGTATTTCATTTTACTTTTTTTCTTACTACTGTGTATCTTTTTCGAAAGAAACCCAAACTAAATACTAGTCAAGTAGAGGAAACTGCTATTTCTACAACAAATACACTCTCAAATGAAGAACTTATTACACCAGAAGGTCAAGTTACCACGAGTTCTTTTTTAAATCCTGAAGCAACAGTAATAAATGCAACAGAAAGTCCCGCTTACAAAGGCGTAAGTGCGTCAAATTATACCATAGAACAACTATCTCCTACCATACCTTCTATTGAACCTGCAGAAAATATTTTCAAGATCCAACTAGAATTAAGTCAATTGGAAACCTTTCTTTTTTGCAAAACCTATTTGTCCGACCGTGCATTCATCAACTTGAATTTAGTCAATGAAAAAATAATTCCTATTTTTGAATCCATTACAAACGCAAGCCCGCAAGAAATTTGTACTGCTCTTTGCAATCTTCTACCGGTGTTGGCTACAGGAGATATTATGTACAATTATATCGCAGAGGTTGTACAATTTTCAGTAGTACAAATGAATCAAATCAACGATTTGATTGAGGCAACGGATGAGATAAGAAGTAACCATATACGTTTGATACGTTTATTTGGGCTTTTCGGCGTAGATTCAAACAAGCTTATATGAGACATGACAAATATAGACCAGAAAGATAGTTTTGAAATAATACGTCAAGAACAATTGTGAAACGTAAAAGATCTTTTAACCGCAACTACACGTGAGAGGGGAAATCCTCACATAATTACTAATTTAATGCAATAGAATGCAATTTGGTTCGTTTTTTGTATATATACCAATATGTTGTATTAAAAAACAACTAGAATAATTAGAATACAAGCAAAAAACGACTTTACGAAATCCCCAATATTTTGATTACTTGCCAGTAAAACCTGGTAAAAAAATATCTTTCCAAACAGCAAAAGATTTACGAAGAGTAAAACGAAGTTTAGAAAATAACACTAGTACTATAAAATACAAAGCGTAACTACGAATAATTTTTTATTTGAAAACCAAAAACTTGTACAATGAAATCTTTTTCCTTAGGATATATATTCACATGTAATTTTTTACCTAGTACGTTTCCTGACTTATGTTCAATACCTAATTTCTGTATATAAAAAGCTAGATAGCAAAATGGTTATGCATAAGATTGCAAATCTTAAGACATCGGTTCGAGTCCGATTCTAGCTTTTACTAAGAGGATGTCCATTTTATTAAAAAAGAGATACTTATATATACATTATGAACGTAACGTTACAAAGTGCAAAAATGATTGGTGCTGGTTTAGCAACTATAGGACTAACAGGCGTAGGTGCTGGTGTGGGAATTGTTTTTGGATCATTAGTTATGGCTTATGCTCGTAATCCTTCTTTAAAACAACAATTATTTACCTATACAATTTTAGGATTTGCTTTAACAGAAGCTGTCGCATTATTTGCCTTGATGATGGCCTTTTTAATCATGTTTACTTAAAATAGAATTTATTATATATAAAGTTAATTTAGAATATAGCGTAATTATGGTAACGCGTTTGTTTTGGGTACAAAAGATTGTAGGTTCGAGTCCTGCTATTCTAAAATTGTAATTTCATAATTTTAAGAGTTATGTTATATTACTTAATTTACATGTCTAAATAGCTCAGTAGGAAGAGCGTTAGGTTGAAAACCTTTGAGTCACGAGTTCGAGTCTCGTTTTAGACACTTTTAAAATAAAATAATTATGTTTAAGATTTTTAATAGACCTATTTCATCCCATATTACTATTTATTTACCACAAATATCCTCTTTATTTTCTATTTGACACCGAATTTCAGGGGTTTTATTAATAAGTTTTTTCTTCTTTGGTTTATATTCATTAAAGCTTAGTATATGATGATTGTCTTTTAGATTATATGGTTTTGCAATTAGTAATTTTATCATTTATCTTATATTTTTTGTTTGTATAACAAGTTTTTTTTATCATTTACTTAATGGTTTACGCCACATATTTTGAGATTTTAATCTATTTTTAACCAATAATTTAATACTTGTTAGTGGTATTTTGATTACTACGTTTCTTTTAATTTTTCAAGTTATAATTTTTAAAATTTTTATTTATTAAAATGTTTTTACAAAAAAGTAATGTCTTAAATATTAAGTCTTTAAAAACCAACTCAGATAAGTTTCTAAAAATTTATCGTTGAAATCCTTACTTTCAAAATAAGCCATGATTTGCAATATACCCTTTTGAACTTAGAAGTTGTGGTCCTATGGTCTTAGACGCTTTAATTCAAATTAAAAATACGCAAGATACAACGCTAGCATTTAGACGTTCTTGTAGGGAAGGTATATGTGGTAGTTGTGCCATGAATATTGATGGAGTTAATGCATTAGCTTGTTTACAATCCTTAAAAACTACAAAAAAGTATGTAACAATTTATCCTTTACCTCATATGTATGTTGTAAAAGATTTAATACCAGACTTAACAAATTTTTACTCACAATACAAATCTATAAAGCCGTGATTAAATAACGATGTTGTACTAAAAAAAGAGCAACTACAATCAAAAAACGATAGGTTAAAATTAGACGGATTGTACGAATGTATTTTATGCGCTTGTTGTTCTTCCAGCTGTCCTAGTTATTGGTGGAACCATGATAAATATTTAGGACCAGCCATATTACTACAAGCCTATAGATGAATCATAGATAGTAGGGATTATAAAACTAAACAAAGATTAGAGTTTTTAAACCATAAAATGCGCTTGTTTCGATGTCATACAATCATGAATTGTAGTAAAGTTTGTCCGAAAGGATTAAATCCAGGTAAAGCAATATCTTTAATTAAATACAAACTTTTAAACTTATAAATTTTGGCGAAGAACGGGACTCGAACCCGCGACCTTTAGATTCACAATCTATTGCTCGACCTACCGAGCTCCCATCGCCTATACTTGCGAAAATAACTCAAATGGTAGAGTATAACCTTGCCATGGTTAAAGTTGCGGGTTCGAGTCCCGTTCTTCGCTTTTTATAAAAAAAGAATTTCAATGAATTACGAACTTTATTTGTTTTATCTATTTTCTAGCTTCGCTTTAGTATCAGCTATTATGGTTATTTGCTTATCAAATGCAGTACATTCTGTGTTGTTTTTGATTACTGTCTTTTGTAATATAACGGGTATTTTGATCCTATTAGGCGCAGAATTTTTAGCTTTTTTACTCTTAATTGTATATGTTGGAGCAATTGCAGTACTATTTTTATTTGTTGTAATGATGCTAAATATAAAAATTGTTTCAAGTAAGCTGAATACATGACCGTTACTTGTTTTAGGTTTATTGCTTTTTTTTACATTTTTAAATCAATTTTTAATATCAATAAATATTAATTTTGAACAAGGAAACAACATGTTTCTCACTTATTTGTGAACAAATTGACTTGACAAAAGTATTACACAAACAAATACAGAAACTATAGGTAATGTTTTGTACACTAATTATAGTTTTATATTTTTAATGTCAGGTTTCCTTTTATTAATTGCTATGGTTGGAACAATTGTATTAACAATGCATCAACGTTCAGACGTTAAAAAACAAGCAATTGCTACTCAGTTATCTCGTAATCCATCAGAAATAATTCGGTTTGTGAAATTAAGAAATTAACTTTTTATAGATATGATGGAATTGGAAGACATGTTAGGTTTAGATTCTAATGATTTTTTCGTGAGGGTTCGAGTCCCTCTATCTATAAATAAACTAAGTTATACAAGATTTATCAAATCTTGTATAACTTAGTTTATTTTACAACTCAACTAAGAATTGTTCAATTTGACCTAATAGAGGTAAAAAAATTAAAAAATGAATAAAATAGTATATGCTTGCAATTTGACCTATCATAATATAAGGATCTTCTACTGGCATTCCGCCAATTCATCCTAGTATTAAGCAACAGGCAAACAATGATCAATATAAAAATCTATAAATAGGACGGAAGCGAGAACTTCTAATTTCAGTGCTATGAATTCAAGGAAGAAACGCTAAAACAATAATTGCAAAAATCATAGCTATAACTCCGCCTAACTTATGAGGTATACTACGTAAAATAGCATAAAACGGTAAAAAGTACCATTCTGGGACAATATGTGCTGGAGTTACCATAGGATTTGCTTCGATGTAATTATCCGAATGGCCTAATAAATTTGGAAAAAAATAGATAAAAAATGAAAAAAATATGATAAAAATTGTTAAACCTAATAAATCTTTAATAATAAAATAAGGATACATAGGTATTTTATCTACAGATGAGTCGACACCTAATGGATTTCCAGAACCATCTTGATGTAAAATTACTAAATGTACCAAACTTGCAGCAGCTATTACGAAAGGTAGTAGATAATGCAAACTAAAAAATCTATTTAAAGTTGCGTTGTCTACAGAAAAACCTCCTCATAGTCATGTCACAATCGAATTACCAACTAAAGGTATTGCTGAAACTAAATTTGTAATGACAGTAGCACCCCATAAACTCATTTGACCTCAAGGTAAAACATAACCTATAAAGGCAGTCATAATCATTAAGAAAAGAATAAGAACCCCAACAACTCAAACGAGATGGCGTGGAGTTGTGTAAGAACCAAAGTATAATCCTCGAAATAAATGTATGTACACTACTATAAAAAACATTGATGCTCCATTTGCATGAATATACCGTAGTAATCAACCAAAATTTACGTCTCGCATAATATGTTCCACACTAGCAAAAGCTAAATCTACATGCGGTGTATAGTGCATAGCTAAGAAAATACCTGTTAAAATTTGTATAATTAAACACATAGCAGAAAGAAACCCAAAATTTCAGGCATAATGTATATTTATAGGAGTTGGGTAATCTATAAGATGATCATTAACGATAGATACAATAGGGCGCTTAAATATACGCATTGTTTTTGTTTATTAATTTTGTAATATATTTTGCAATACTCGCTATCGGACTCGAACCGATAACCTTAAATACTGGAATGAATTTTAAATCCATCGTGTTTACCATGATTTCACCAAGCGAGTCTTATACTGGTGTAACAGGACTCGAACCTGTATATATTAGCATCAAAAGCCAATGCCTTACCTTTTTGGCTATACACCAAAGCGAATAGCGGGACTCGAACCCGCAAGCTTTAATTTGGAAGATTAATGATATACCATTTATCTATATTCGCGTAAATTTAATGACACTCTTTAACTAAATTTCACGAAACGTATGCATTGTCTTACGTTTATTTTATGCGAACATGTAAAATAAGGATTTTCTAACTTAGTAGAATAAAAAGACTTTAATAATACAACATTTTTCAATTTTTTTATTAAAATTAACGATAAAAGTTTTGAAGTGTGGATTTCTATTCTAGAAACAAATTGTAAATGTTTTAAAAAAGTGGATTGAGTTGACTTAAAATTACGGTCATTTAATCAATCTATAACTATATAAGTAAATTTTAAGTAGTGTTTGGTTAACCGTTCAAAGTTGTAAAATAAGTCTCAAAATCTGTGTTTTGTATTTATTGCAGTGTTTAAAGATATAGAAACTTCTTTTAAAGAAGTTTTTAATAAATTTTTTATTTTCGTACTGCGATCGCTTAAATCATTTTTTAGTAATATTCCTAAATTTTTATTAAATAATCAAGAAAATACAATAAAACACAATAAAATTAACGTTTCTTCATTCAGTAATATTATATTATTAAAAGTGAGTAATATGAACAATAGTGTAAAGTAATTTAACATATCTATTTGAATTTTTTAACAACCTCCTCATCAATAAATCGCAACAAACAAAAATAATCAAACAACATCTACAAAGTGCCAGTATCAAGCTGCTGCTTCGAATCCAAAATGATGCTGTTGAGTTAACTGATATTTAAATATTCTGATTAGACAAACAAATAAAAAGAGCGTACCAACAAAAACGTGAAAACCATGAAAACCTGTAGCCATGTAAAAAGTAGAACCGTATATCCCATCAGACAATCTAAAGTCTGCCGTATTGTATTCAAATATTTGAAAGCTAGTAAAAATACTAGCTAAAACAATTGTAAAAATAAGACTTATGATTGCTTGTGTTCTACAATTGGAAACAATTGCATGGTGACATCAGGTTACAGTGCACCCAGATAAAAGTAAAATCAACGTGTTTAAAAATGGAATTTGTCAAGGATCTAAAACATGCAATCCTTTTGGTGGTCATATTGAACCTATTTCTATTGCAGGAGATAAACTACTATGAAAAAATGCTCAGAAAAATGCAAAGAAAAACAATATTTCCGATACAATAAACAAAAAAACACCATAGCGTAAACCTTTTTGAACAATACCTGTATGATGACCTTCAAAAGTTGCTTCTCTTGTTACATCACGTCATCAAAGAAACATTGTTAAAAAAAGTAAAGAAAAACTATTTACTAACACGAGAGCAGCTCCTTGGTAGGCATGCATGTACATAACCACTCCTATCGCACAAAAAAATGTAGATAAAGAAGCTACAAAAGGTCAAGGACTTGGATCTACAAGATGAAAAGGATGTCTTTGTAAAGATTTTGAAACTTTTGTTAAAGATATCATTATTTATTATTTATAAATTTTAGTTTAAGAATTTAAGAAGAATTATTCTTATTTTGATTTTGCATTTTTCTGTGGTTTATTAAACATAAAACTATTTAATTTGTTTACTAAATACGTCAAGTAACTAGGTTTAATAAAAAAAACAACAAATAAAATTATTAATATTAAAGATTGAAATAAGGAAAGACGCATTATTAAACAGACAACTTATTATAAATTCAAGTTACGTAGTTTGGAAGAGCTACTGCTTCTATAACTATTGGCATAAAACCATGATTTATGCCACAAATTTCACTACATTGCCCGTAATATAAACCTTCACGCTTTACAAACATGGAAGTTTGATTTAAACGACCAGGCACAGCATCGCATTTTATTCCTAATGAAGGAACAGCTCAACTATGTAAAACATCTGCAGCAGAAACTATAATTCTTATATGTGTATTTGTAGGAACCACTACGTGATTATCCACTTCTAGTAACCTTAATTGACCCAATTCAAGTTCGTCTTCTGGTATCATATAACTGTCAAAAACGAGAGGTTCATTAAATTCATTCATATAATCAGAATACTCATAGCTTCAATATCATTGATGTCCTAAAGTTTTTATTGTTACAGCGGGAGATATAATCTCATCCATAGCATACAACAATGAAAAGGAAGGGATAGCAATAATAAGTAATATTAAAGCGGGAGCGGTTGTTCAAATAATCTCTATCAGAGTTCCGTGAGATAACAAAGATGGTACAGTATTTTGAGTATATTCAAAATGCCACAATGTACGCGCTAACATCCAAGTAACGAAAATCAGAACTACACAGATAAAAAACATCAGATCATGATGTAAATTTACAATACCTTCCATTATAGGGGTTGCAGGATCTTGAAAACCTACTTGTCATTTTTCTGGTACATCACATTTAGCTAAACTTGGATAAAAAATTGTAAGTATTAAAAATAAAAATTCCAATTTTTTATTTACGAAAAAGAACTTTAACATATTTATTTAATTTTATTTTCAATTGTTTTACAAATTAAAGGAATTTCCTCAAATGTGTGATAAGCAGGTGGTGAAGAAACTACTCACTCTATAGTATTAGAACCTTTAACGTCTTCCAAGTTGAAATTTCAAGGCGAGTCTGCACAGATGTTTTGCTTAGTCAAAGATACATAAACTATGTAAAAGAAAAGTAAAGTACTCAAGAATGAAACGTAAGAACCAAAAGATGCTACTGTATTTCACCCAACGTAAGCGTCAGGATAATCTGGTATACGGCGAGGCATACCTGCTAAACCTAAAAAGTGCATTGGCATAAATGTTAAATTAACTCCAAAGAATGTTGTTCAAAAATGAATTTGACCTAAAACTTCAGGATATTGTAGCCCAGACATTTTTCCAAATCAAAAGTAAAAGCCAGCAAAAATTGCAAAAACAGCGCCCATTGAAAGTACGTAGTGAAAGTGAGCTACTACATAATAAGTATCATGTAAACTAATATCTAATCCCGAGTTTGCAAGAACAATACCTGTCAAACCTCCAATAGTGAATAAAAAAATAAAACCTATAGCAAAAAGCATAGGAGCTTTTAAATGAATTGAACCTTCTCACATTGTGGCTATTCAGCTAAAAATTTTTATACCTGTAGGAACTGCTATAATCATTGTAGCTGCTGTAAAATACGCTCTTGTATCAACATCTAAACCAACTGTGTACATATGATGAGCTCAAACAATAAAACCAAGAAAACCAATAGAAACCATAGCGTAAACCATACCAATATAACCAAATATGGGTTTTCTTGAAAAAGTCGAAACTATATGACTAATCATACCAAAACCTGGAAGAATTAAAATATAAACTTCTGGATGTCCAAAAAATCAGAATAAATGTTGATAAAGGATGGGGTCACCTCCACCAGATGGATCAAAAAAGGCTGTATTAAAGTTTCGATCTGTTAAAAGCATTGTAATGGCTCCTGCTAAAACTGGAACGGATAAGAGCAATAAAAAAGCTGTTATAAAAATGGATCATACAAATAAAGGCATTCTATACATACTTTGTCCAGGGTTTCGCATATTAATTATTGTGGAAATAAAATTTATGGCTCCTAAAATTGATGCAGCTCCTGCTAAATGAAGACTGAATATAGCTAAATCAACAGAACCTCCAGAATGACTTTGTATTGCACTAAGAGGCGGGTATACTGTTCAGCCTGTTCCTGCCCCGACTTCAACAAGAGATGAAGCTAATAATAAGCATAAGGAAGGTGGAAGTAACCAAAAACTGATATTATTTAATCGAGGGAACGCCATGTCAGGACTTCCAATCATAATTGGTACCAATCAGTTACCAAAACCTCCAATTAAAATAGGCATAACCATAAAAAAAATCATTAAAAATGCGTGTGCAGTTATTAAAACATTATATAATTGATGGTTACCTAGTAAAAAATGGTTACCGGGTTGCATTAGTTCCATTCTAATTAGAAGCGACATACAACCACCAAGTACTCCAGAAAAAGTACCGAAGATTAAATATAAAGTACCTATGTCTTTATGATTTGTTGAAAATATTCACCGGGAAACTCATTGATTAAAAAAAATTGACATTTTTTTTACTTTAAAAATTATTTGCTTTTTAACCCTAACTAGTAAACCTACGAGAGAAACGGGACTTGAACCCGCAACTTCTAATGTGACAAATTAGCACTCAACCTTTGAGTTTTTCTCCCACGTACAAACTACTCTAGAAAATAACTAATGTTATTTTCATAGGTAGTTTTCTTTTTAAGAAGTCATGAAGTAACTTTATTTGATTTAACGAAATTCCGGAAAATTCAAATAAGATTTGTCCTGGTTTAATATAACAAGACTTTGTATAGATTGACCCTTTACCTTTACCCATTCTTGATTCTGGGCTTAATGCTGTGAGTGTCGAATTCATAAAAATTAAGTTTCAAAATTTAATTGAGCTTGAATTTTTAGAAAATGCTTTTAAATTTCCATTTATTAACCGTAATAAAGTATTTATTCGAATTTCAGTTAGTCTTCCGGCTGTACTTGACTTTATACCAAAAGATCCGAATTTAAGAACATGGCGTTGATAATTTATAGTTTTTTTATATTTATTGTGGTATTTTTTATTCATAAGTGGGAAAAAATATATTTTGTCTATACAGTGTAAAATAACCAAATCTGTAAATTATTTACACCAGACCTAGTATGAATATTAAAACTGCAGTATTCAACATAACTATTAAGTTGTGATAAAGGTAAAGAACCTTCAATTTGATTTGATGTTTTACTCATTTGATTTCGAATGTTATCAAATCGACCGGAAATTTGAAGTTTAAAACCTTTCAATTTTAAGATAGCGGGTCCTTTATTGTTATAAACCACTTTTTTTGTGTTTAGATGGTTGCGCAACATAATAGTTGTATACTTTAAAATCTTTTTAAAATTAAAACTTTTTCTTAAATTGTATGCTGTATAGTTAATTAGCAATTCAGCACTATTTACCCAATTTGATTGTTTTATTAGATATAACTTAAAGTTTAAATTTAACAGTAGATATATTAAATCTTGCAAATTACCAACTTTTAAAAGTTGGTAATTTGCAAGATTTTCATAAGATATTATTAAAACAATTTGTTTTTTACTTACAAATCAACAAATAGAATCTAAAAATAGTTTTTGAGAAATGAAAAATCTTTTTATGTAATTTTCTAAAATAAATTTTAAATGTAAAAAATCAGTATAAAAACATAAATTTTTACCGTATAATTGAAATGAACTATTTCAAACTTGAGATAAACCAAGCCTGAAACTTATAGGATTTATTTTACGTGACATTATTGCGTATTTTTGATTGTTTATTTTTGATTAAAATATTATTTTGTTTTTTAATGAATGAATTCGTATTTGAATACAAGAATTTTATTACTAAATATTTATATTAAACCGATCTATCTAATAGTCTTTTAGATTATTCATGAAAAGTATAGAAATGTATTCGCATTTATTGATTCTTTCAGTGCATAAACATTATTAACGTGGCTACTTGACTTGCTAATGGTTTTTAACAATCAATACACTATTGGTTAACATATTTCAGTCCTCTCGTACTAGAAATAAACTCTGTTCTTTTCAAATACCCACAGCAGATAGGGACCGAACTGTCTCACGACGTTCTGAACCCAACTCACGTACCTTCTTCACTAGCGAACAACTAGACCCTTGGAATCTGCTTCAAGTCCAGGATAAGATGAGTCGACATCGAGGTATCAAACCATGGCATCAATAAGAACTCTCAACCATGATGAATCTGTTATCCCTAGAGTTCCTTTTATTTGTTGAGCGATAGTGCTTCCACCTACTTCTACCGGATCACTATGACCGACTTACGTCTCAGTGTGATTTATCAATCTTACTGTCAAACAAGTTTATTGCCATTACACGTTTAATTATACTTATAATTTCAACTTATCTTTGTACACCTCCGTTACATTTTAGGAGGTACTCGTCCCAAGTAAACTTCCCATCTTATACTGTATTTATTATCAAATAAATTAGAAAAAGTTATTATTTTAAGTGGTATTTCATTTTTGTAAGAATACTCCCACTTATTCTATATAAAGAAATAAGTTTTTCAATATAAAACTAAAGTAAAGGATCTAGGGTCTTTCCGTCTTACTGCGGGTTACCTACATTTTCATAGGTTATGTAATTTCACTGGGCTTAAATTGGAGACAGTAAAGCAATCGTGACACCATTCATGCAGGACGGAACTTACCCGTCAAGGAATTTCGCTACCTAAGGATTCTTATAGTTAGAACCGCCGTTTACTTAGGATTTAAATACAAGCGTAAACTTATAAATGATAACTTTAAGCACTGGGCAGGTGTCAAACTCTATACGTCTTATAAACTAATTAGCAGAGTTCTGTGGTTTTGATAACCAGTCGTTGCTTTTTATTTTGTGACATCCAGTAAAATTTGGACACTCCTTTTCGCGAACTTACAGAGTAAATTTGCCAAGTTCCTTCAATTTAATTTACCCATTCACCTTAGTATTTTCAACAGGCCCGCCTGTGTCGGATTAAGTACGATCAAATAAAAACTATAGATTTTTCTCGAAATTAACATTATTTATAAAAATAGTAAACCCAATAAACTTTTTATTTTATGTTAACTTTTACATATTAATATATATATATATAGTTGGTAAATTACCTATCAAGTACAGTGTTTACTCTCCTCTTAAGGATCGACTAATTCAATACACTTAAAATTATATTGAAACCCTTGGGCGTCAGATGACTACGATTTTATTACGTAGTTTACGTTACTCATGTCAGCATTAGCACTTTTGGTAAATTTTTTTTTAAATTTCATTAAAAAAATAGTTTTGTACAAAACGTTTCACTACCATCAAATTCACATTGATCCATTGTTTCGGTATACAACTTTGAGCCTTGTTTATTTTAAATTTATACAAAACAATAATGAGCTAAAACGCTATCTCCAATGAAAGGCTGCTTCTAAGCCTATCTTAAATTATTTGTTTTATAAAAAATCTTATCCACTAAGTTGAAATTTTAAGACCTTAACAAATGATCTGGGTTGTTTCCCTTTTGTCTTTAAACCTTATCGCTTAAAGACTGTCTGTTAATATAATTAAATTATAATTCGAAGTTAGATTGAACTTAGTAGATTTTAAGCCCTTTGTTCAATTTGTTACTATACCTACAATTTACTTTATTAACGTAGTACTTAAATACGTTTCGTGAAAAACCGGCTATTGCCAAGTTTGATTGGCCTTTCACCCCTAACCACAAATCATCCCAATATTTTGCAACATATACGGGTTCGGTCCTTAAAAACATGTTACTGAATTTTCAACCTGTTTATGGTTAGATCACTTGGCTTCAGGTTTAATAAGTGTAACTAAAAAACGCCTACATAATTTTATTTAAGCTTGCTATACTATATTAACTTACTGACTCATTATGCAAAAGGCAATTTGTTATTTTTAAAAATGTAAAAATTTCAAAAGTATTTTAAACACTTAATTTTTTAAACTAATTTAGTTTTATCCTAACGGAAATTTTCATCTTTCCCTCACGGTACTCGTTCACTATCGGTCAAAAAAGTTATTTCGGCTTAGAAGGTGGTTCTTCTATATTCATACAAAAACATACTACTTCATTTAAAATACAATATTTTTTACTTCTACAGGACTTAGACCTTTTTAAGTTTAAAATTTTAAAGTTTTATATTGTATTTTAGCCTTCACCGCTTTCATTCGCCATTACTTACGGTATCTCGTTTGATTCTTATTCTAATGTTACTAAGATGATTCAATTCACATTATTTTATGTTTAAAAAGCAAAGTTTTCTTACTAGGAAATTTGAAGATCACAGGCCTATGCCTCCCTAAACAAAGTTTCGTCGCGCGACGTCCTTACTTTTTTACCAAGATGTTTATTAAGTGCTCTTTGTTAAAGAAACAAAATAATATTTTAATCAAAATTAACCTTTAGTTAAGTTCATTAACTCTACAGTAACTGTACTTCGAATTCTATAATAGACTACAAGTATTGCTAACCCTATTGAAGACTCTGCAGCTGTTACAGTTAAAATTAATAAAGCAAAAATCTGACCCATGACATCATCTAGGTAAACTGATGATAATATTCAATTAAAACTGAGTGCTAAAAACATTATTTCTAATGACATTAACATTACCAAAATATTTTTTTGATTTATAAAAAGGCCAAACATACCGATTAAAAAAAGTAAAAATGAGATACTAAAGCAATTAATTTGAGTTAACATATTTAAATATTGTTTTATTAAAGTAGGGTAGTAAAAAGCAATTTATATAATTTTATTTTCCAGCCACAGGTTCCCCTAAGGCTACCTTGTTACGACTTCACTTCAGTCTATTTTTTACCGTAAAGCATTTTAAACTATTACTTTTCAAGTAAAAAAAATCCCATAGCGTGACGGGCGGTGTGTACAAGACCTGAGAACTAATTCACCGTAACATTCTTATTCACGATTACTAGTAATTCCGACTTCATATTCTCGAGTTGCAGAGAACAATCCGATTAATATTTTTTAAAGTTTTTTGCTTTAATTGTCATTATTTGCTTTGAATTGAAAATATTATTGTAGCACATGAAAGTAGCCCAACTTATTAAGGTCATAAGGACTTGACGTCATTCTTTCTTTCTTCTAAGATGTCCTTAGCGATACATATTAAGTATAAAACAAAAATATAAAAGAGTTTCGTCCGTTTGTTGGAATAAACCAAACGCTTCACAGCACGGACTGACGACAGCCATGCAACTCCTGTGATAATTCATACAAAAGTTGGTAAGGTTTCGCGCGTATTGTCGATTTAAACCACATGCTCCACTACTTGTGCAGGTCCCCGTCAATTCCTTTGAGTTTTAATCTTGCGATCGTAGTTCCCAGGCGGAACGTTTAACATATTAATTTTTTTTCTGAATTTTTAAACTATATCCAAAAAATAACGTTCATCGTTGAGGGCATGGACTACGGGGGTATCTAATCCCCTTTGCTACCCATGCTTTCATACCTTAGTGTCAGTTTTAGTCTAGATTAATGCTTTCGCTATTGAGGTTCCTTCAAATATCAACGCATTTTACCGCTCCACTTGAAATTCCATAATCTTCTCACTAAACTCAAGAAAATTACTTTGGTGCCTTTTTAATTAATAAACTTTCAGCTTTACAGCCCCAGTTAGTTTTCCACCTACGTATCCTTTATGCCCAATCAATCCGAATAACGCTTACCCTTCTCGTTTTACCGCGGCTGCTGGCACGAAATTAGCCAGGGTTTTTTTATAACTTAATCATAATTATAAAGTTACATAAAGTGTTTTACAGTTAATAACCTTCTCTCACACACGTGATTTAGCTAGGTCAAGCTTTCGCTCATTGCCTAAAATTCCCCACTGCTGCCTCTTAATAGAGTTTGGACCTTGTTCCAGTTCCAATGTGGCTGTTCATCCTCAAAGACCAGCTAAAGATCATAAGCTTGGAAAGTCTATTATCTATTCCAACAACCTAATCTTGCATAAACTTTTCTTAATGTAAGATTAATTTTTATGTATTACTCACCCGTACGCCACTAATAACAAAATTGTATTATGACTTGCATGTGTTAAGCTAATCACTAGCGTTCATTCTGAGCCAGGATCAAACTCTTGTTTAATAAAAAGATTTTTTAATAATTTTTTCAATTTTACTACCCTAATAAAATTCTAATAAACTTTTGTATAATATAATTTTAATCAATAGTACAATGAGAAGAAAATGTCAACTTCTTCTATTAGTAATTGTGAAAATAAAGCCGATTTTAATCCATATTTTTGGTTATGGGTAAAACTTAATAAAGTGTTATACTTTATATAAAATAAACTCGCTGCAGAGTTTAATTGAATAACTTTAAGTTTAATATAATTTCTTTTTTTTAATTTACGGTAATGAGTTTTCTTACTTTCGTTTTTAATTAATTTAATTCAACGCATATAAAACTTTTGTGTTAAAGTTGCGGGAGTAGGACTCGAACCTACACTTTTTAGGGCATGAACCTAATGAGTTCACCAACTTACTCTATCCCGCGGTTTATTAAATACTCCTAGTGAGAATTGAACTCACATTAATGCCACGAAAAAGCATTGTCTTATCCAATTAAACGATAGAAGCTTAATTTAAATAATTAGTTTTTTACCATACTTAGATCTACTTTTTTTACGTTTTACAACAGAATGCAAGTCATAGGCTCCTCTTACAAAGTGATAACGTACTCCAGGTAAGTCTTTTACTCTACCACCACGAACTAAAACTAGAGAATGCTCTTGTAAGTTGTGTCCTTCACCACCTATATAACCTATGACAGACTTTCCAGTTGTTAAACGAACTTTTGCTACTTTTCTTTCTGCTGAATTTGGTTTTTTAGGATTAATAGCGTAAACTTTTATACAGATTCCTTTTTTTTGAGGAGATTTCTGTAAAGAAGGAGATTTCTGTTTAATTCTTTTATATTTTCTAGATTTTTTTAGTACTTGTGTTATTGTTGGCATAATAAAATATTTTTATGTATAAGCAATAATGGACTCGAACCATTAACTACTTCATTGTAAGTGAAATACTCTACCATTTGAGTTAATTGCTTATTTCTTTCTAGATAGGACTCGAACCTATAACCAATTAGTTAACAGCTAATCGCTCTAACCAATTGAGCTACCAGAAATTTATGTAAACTGATTTATTCTAAAACAAGAGAGAAAAAAAGTTACTTCTATAAAAAAAATAGAAAAGGTTACTAATATTAATTGAACTCAAAAATCTGGGGGAGAAATAACCATAAAAATTAAAATCATTACAAACATTAATTGTTTTTTATAAAAATTTAAACAGAAGTAAAATTGATGTGGTGATATAAATAACATGAATAAAAATAAAGTTGTTAAAAAAGAGGAAAATGAAAAATTAACAAAACTGTATGCATGATTAACTCATAATAAATACGCGTGAATACGTGCATCCAGTTCTACTTGGAATAACGTAACATTTTGCAACGTTTCCCACTGGGTAAAAAAGTCAAATATTTTAGGTAGTAAATAAATATTTGTAAAGAACGAAGTTTGGAAAAGTAGTAGTAGTAACAAAAAAATGTAAAAGCGTAAAAGCGTAAGCTGATAAGCAAATCAACAAGTTGAAAAAAACGTTAAAATATGATATGCAATTAACGGAAATTCACTTAAGTATGTTATAAAAAAACAAGTTTGAAGTACAGAGTTAAATAATTCTGTAACATGAGTTGCTATAAATTTTTTATGAGCGAACTTAATAAATGGGTAAACCTCAAACAAAAAAAGAAATTCTATATAATAAAATATCGTAAAAAATACTATAACCGAACTTAATAGACAATAAAATAAGCGCCATATAACTTCTTTGAGATAAATAGTTGAAGGACGTGTTAACACAATTATAATGTATATTTAAACTTGGGTGTATTAGGACTCGAACCTAAAATCAATAAATTAAAAGTTTACTGCTTTACCATTAAGCTATATACCCAATTTAGTTTTGCAAATTTTAAGATCTAGTTTTCTAAAAGTCTCTCCCTTATTATAGTTGTTTTTTAATATTTCACATTGGTACATATACGTTTTTTTACATTAATAAATGCAAAATAAGTAAGATTGTTATAAAACTTAGTATATAATTAGTATAAAAATTTAACTTTATATTAAATAAAAAGTAGGCAATTCTTTTTTACTTAGACTTTATTCTACGTAACAACGAGAAAAATACAATCGAAAAAGGCCTAATATTACGTGTTTTAACTATGGTATGACCCATTTGTACTTAAACGATAATTTGACGCCAATAAACGATAATTTGACGCCAATAAACGATAATTTGCATGTATTACCAATTGAGATTCTTTGATAATAACCAACACAATCGAAAAGTCAGCAAATTTAAACATGTATACGTATATATAATATAATAATAAACCCACCCCTACTCTTAACACATACTAACTGTGTATAAGTAAAAAATATTATTTTTTATAAAGGAAAATGAACAGATAAATGTAAAAGTTCTAGCTTGATTTCTTCTGCGAGAAAAGGTTCAGTTGAAGTTTTTTCAGATATACAAACACGTTTTATTACAATAACAGGACATATGTTTGTGAATCATCAATCCAATGTAGCTAATAACAACATGAATTTAGGCTTATTTTAAAAGAGGTAGTTGAGGGAAGGGAAGGTGTCTCTTTTTGGCAATTAATACTTGTTTTTTTTATTACCGTAATGGTACACTTTTAAATCAATTAGCTATTTGCTTACAATATACAAGTTCTTTTACTAAGAGTGTTATCTTGCTATGATATTTCTGCGAGCTTGCATCGCAAAGTAGGAAGCTTATTTATTTTATAATTGTTAAGTATTTGCAATCCGGTATTAATTTATTGTATAATTTAAAGTATAAAATACGTAACTTGGGTATTAAGTTAATGTAATCGTGCATATTTATTAATGTAAAAAAACGTATATGTACCAATGTGAAATATTAAAAAACAACTATAATAAGGAAGAGACTTTTAGAAAAAAGGAGAGATGGCTGAGTGGTTTAAAGCGATAGACTGTAAATCTATTGATTGTAATTAATCTTCGCAGGTTCGAGTCCTGCTCTCTTCAGGTATATATATATTAAATGTGGGAGTATAGTTAAATCGGTATAACATATGTTTTGCGTATATAAGGTACAGGTTCGAGTCCTGTTATTTCCAATCTAATATAAATATAATAAGACATAATGCAGTATAATTACCCTAGACTAAAAATTAACTACAATTATTTACAGAAATATGATGTATTGGATAATAATATGGCAACATTTTATAATCCATTTGCTTGTATAAATCTTTTACAATTAGAATTAATAAATACAGAAAAGTTAAATTTTCTTCCAATTTTACTGATACAAGAATGATTTTACGGCCAAAGGTTAATTATACAGAACCATTCTTTATCTAATACTTACAATAAAAAGAGTACACATTTAAAAGTTACTGTACGTAGAATAAATTTTTGAAATGTTCTTGATTTATGTTTAAATTCTATTTTTATACTCGAAAAGACAAAAAATAAATTTTGAGGTATTTTTTACAATAAAAAAAGTATGTATAGCTTAATTTTGCCTCTTGATTTAACGAAAGTTGATTTTCTGCTTCCTAAAACAAAAGAAAGTTATTTTTTATCCAACTTTACAGAAAATCAACCAAGAAGTTCTATAAACTTTTTAATTCCTTCTAAAAATTCTTTACAAAATTATTTTATTCCTTATTTAAATTTAAAAAAGACGCTATAAAGCACTATTAAGAAGAGTAGCTCAACTGGTTAGAGCTGTGGTTTTCAAAACCAAAGGTTGAGGGTTCGAGTCCTTCTTCTTCTGTATTATTAAAAATATTTAATGTA